TTGCTTTTCCAGCAATACGAACATATTTAAGTAATTGCCGCTCTGTAAGGCCATAATGAAAACGCAACTTTTGCTTTTCTTCTAGACGAATACGATATTGAGATTTTTTCCCCGAACGTGATTGGTTTCTAAGGTCATTTCCGGCCCTAGGCCCTTTATTAGTTAGTCCTGGTAACGCTCCCAGACGGCGTATTTTTTTGAAACGAGGTCCCCGGTAACGCGACATAAAGACTCCTTTTGGTTATTTCAAATGAATTTTATTCTTCTTTTATTCAGTAATTTTTGATTTTTTAACTCTAAACTAAAACGGAACTAAATGAAAGGGGGTTTACTCAATCAGCGTACTTGTGTACTCTAAAAGAGAATGAGATTAATTGGATAAATATACAGACCCCCTTTCGAATGTCTATTATAGGAAAAGGATTCCTTTTCCTGGCACCTGACAGAGTTAGAGTTGGAAGCTCTTATAGAAATTTATAATTTTTGTATTTGGAAGGGTGGACGATACCCTTTCAACATTTTTTACAACATTTTTTAATTTCTTTTAATTTCAAAGGGGCATTCTCAATCGTGGAAAAGTTTAATAAATAGGAAAAGCCGGCTATCGGAATCGAACCGATGACCATCGCATTACAAATGCGATGCTCTAACCTCTGAGCTAAGCGGGCTCACATAACATTCATTTTCTGTGCATAGGAATTCAATAAAATACCAACCCATTAAAGTATTAGTATCTTTTTTACTAAATATTATTTCTTATCTAATCAGAATCCAATCCTAGATCAAAGAATAGAATATAAAATTTTAACTCAAATTTCACTAACTAAAAATCAAATCAATTTTGAATATTATAGAACATACCAATTAATAGAATGATCAAAAATTTAGAAGTTGAATTTTTTTATCACGAATAAATATCTAGTATTATCAATATTTATCACTATTAAATTAGTTCTATTTTTATAAATTAGTTCTATTTTTAGATATTCAGAAAGAAAAAAAAGGATATATTATTAGATATGATAGTCTGAGATAGCTAAATTACTTCCATTTTTCATTTTTGAATTCAAATGACATTTTATAACATTTGCAATTTAGTACACTTCCATTTTCTAGAGATTATTTTGAGATTCTTTATATATATATTATTTCTATTTGATTCTATATTATCTAGGAATGATTCGTTCTAACTAATGAGACATTTTTCCGCTTTCATTCATAAGGCTATAAGTAGTAAATGCGGAAATTAAGACGACAAAAAAATCGACCGTTCAAGTATGCAAAAGGTTCCGGGAAGAGTGGCAGATAAATATATATATCTTATATATATCAATCTATATTGAATTGTGTATACAGAAATGATAAAATCCTATTTAGTCTTAGTTGGACCAAACCGAATAAGGGTTTCCTAGCGAGGATTGGTAAGAAATCAAAGAGGAGAAAACACTTTTTCGAGGCAGGAATCCGTATCTAATATAGGAATCCGTATCTAATCAATTCAGGATCTAATTAACTCAAGGGTTCCAGTAGAAATAAAAGAAAAGGCGGAGCGACCCCACAATAAACTACTAATCTAAAAACAAAAGAAAAGGAGGGGGATATGGCGAAATTGGTAGACGCTACGGACTTAATTGGATTGAGCCTTGGTATGGAAACCTACTAAGTGCTAATTTTCAAATTCAGAAAAACCCTGGAATTAATAAAAGGGGCAATCCTGAGCCAAATCCTATATAAAAAAAGCAAAAAGAAAGGCTCAGAAAGAAAAAAAGGATAGGTGCAGAGACTCAACGGAAGCTGTTCTAACAAATGGAGTTGATTGCGTTGGTAAAGAAACCTTTTCACCAAAAATTACGAAAGGATGAAAAAGAAAGGTATATACAAACTGTATCAAATGATTCACCCACAGCCTGTGGATCTTTTCACGAAATGATTAATCGGACGAGAATAAAGAGAGAGTCCCGTTCTGCATGTCAATGCCGACAACAATGAAATTTATAGTGAGAGGAAAATCCGTCGACTTTAAAAATCGTGAGGGTTCAAGTCCCTCTATCCCCAAAAAGCCTATTTTACTTCCCCGACCCTTTTGCTTATCCACCTTTTTGTTTTGTTAGAGGTTGAAAATTCCTGATGCACCCGCCCTATTCTCTATTCTATTCGTATTTGATTCGTTTAGAAATAGATCTGGGCAGAAATGCCTAATAGTCTATAGAAATGAACATCTTTGAGAAAAAACTCCATTTGAACGAAATCGGTACCATTCCTCATACTGAAATTTACAAAGTTTTTTAAGACCCAAGAGCTTCTAGGACCTAGATAAAACTTTGTAACCTTCTTGCGTACTGTTAATTGACAAAGACCCCATCCTCTAATAAAATAAGGATGCTACATTGGGACTGGTCGGGATAGCTCAGCTGGTAGAGCAGAGGACTGAAAATCCTCGTGTCACCAGTTCAAATCTGGTTCCTGGCACATGATTAAATTGGTCGAGTTTGTTTTCCAT